AATGATGCCCAGAAACAGGGTGAATAGTGAGTCATTCATATTCCATTTGGGTAGGTGTATACAATCAATTCGAACTATAAAAATAGAAAGAAATAGAAAGAAATTTTCTCAAAAAAACCTCCTTGGAGGCCATAGTATAAACCAAATTTTATTAATGAGTCCATTTTTACGTTATTTCGTACTGTATTGTACAATTCCTTTGTTTGTGGGATTATTTTCTCACGCGATAAATAATATGAAATTATAGAATGGATTTCTACCTATGCCTAGATCTCGGATAAATGAAAATTTTATTGATAAGACCTTTTCAATTGTAGCCAATATCTTATTACGAATAATTCCGACAACTTCAGGAGAAAAAGAGGCATTCACTTATTACAGAGATGGTGCGATTTGATTTTTTTTTTACCGATCTCGGTCTTAGCAGAAAGACACATTCTTCGGAGAGAAATAAAAAAATTGAAAAAAAAAACCTACGCTTGCTGAAGGTGAAGTTAGGTAAATAAAACGATTAATTCCTTCTGTCGTGTATCCCCGATTAATGCAGCCTCGTATGCTTCCATTTTTGGTTTATAGTATTAAGCGAAAGGTTATACCTATACCTATGGGGTTAGGTCAACCCTACTCCACTAGTACCAATAGGCGGCATGGAGGAAGAAGCACTACGCTTAGGAATCAACAACACGAAAACTTTGTAAAAAAGAAAAAAAAAATATCCTTCCTTTCTTATCAGGATCGGGACTAACAAGAATGGTTGGACAACAAACATCCATCTCGTTCGTATTTTGGATACCTGTATAACCATCGAAGACTGTTGAAGTGACTAATTCCGAGAAATTAAGCGGCGTTGAGGACAAAGAAATTGTTTGAGTTACTGTTTTTTTTATCCAGTACCAAGATACTTGATGTTAAGAAAAGATCTTTTACAGGAAGGTTGGCTAGAGATTTCTTGTAAAAACACTAGCCCTGCTCAGTTGATAATGAGAATACTGCAATCTTTTTTGATTCTATGTATTTTTTTATCATTATACACATAAAGGAGGAGCCGTATGAGATGAAAATCTCACGTACGGTTCTGGAACGGAGATTCTTTGAACCGAATGACGACCGTAACGGATGTCGGCTCAATCTGAAGGAAATTATGCGGAAGCTTTACAGAATTATTATGAGGCTATGCGACTGGAAATCGATCCCTATGATCGAAGTTATATACTTTATAATATAGGCCTTATCCACACAAGTAACGGAGAACATACGAAAGCTTTGGAATATTATTTTAGGGCACTCGAACGAAATCCGTTCTTACCCCAAGCTTTTAATAATATGGCCGTGATCTGTCATTACGTGCGACTATCTCCACTATAGAAAGAAAAAAGAAAAGAACGATACGCTAATACTAATAATATAATAAATACTAGTAATATAATAAATACTAGAAAAAAATAGGCTTTCTACATATATATCGTCCAAAACAACGATTTTTATCAGCTGTAGCAAAGAAAGAAACTTCATAGAAGTCGAAATATGAAGAAATAGATATGCCTAGATACTTTTTTTCTATGGATAAAAGATCTAATTGATAGAGGAAGTAGAAGCACCGTAAGGATCAATTAACGAGGTTTTGGGCCAATCCAATAAGAACTGCTTCTTTATATCATGATAGAAAAGTTAGGAATCCACTTATGTAATAAAGTAGATCCCCTTTTGAGCAGCGGTGTAGTATCAGATCCCAAAGATAGTAAGTCTTTTCTTTCTTATGAAGAAAAGTCTTTCTCAAAGATTCTATAGAAATTGATATATCATATATGAAAGTATATGATATATGAAATCGAGATAGTTACCTTTCAGAAAATTAGAATGAGAGTGTTAATGTCGATGCTTTATTCTTCTGAAGGTAGGAGAAAAGATAAAACTATAAAAAAAGGATGAAATTCTTTATTAATCAAAATTCAAGTTTGAAACTCATGTAATTAACCTCTTTTTTTTTTTGGTTAACTCCATAAAAAATGGAACACTAAAAGAATTGACTGCTGAGCCGTATGAGTCGGGAAACTCTCAAGTACGGTTCTAAGGGAAGGAATTTACTCACCTATTCCGACCGCGGAGAACAGGCCATTCGACAGGGAGATTCTGAAATTGCGGAGTCTTGGTTTGATCAAGCCGCTGAATATTGGAAACAAGCTATAGCCCTTACCCCCGGTAATTATATTGAAGCACAGAATTGGTTGAAGATCACAGGGCGTTTTGAATAAGAACACTCTATTTATTATTTTCTTTTTTTTTTGAATTCGATTTTCTTATTTTATTTTTATCTTATTTTTTTTTTATTATATTATCTATTATTTTATTTTTATATATATCTTTATTTTTTTTTTCTATTCTATATTCTCTATATAATTATTCTCTATATAATTCTATATATTCATTATATAGTCTATAGAATTATATAGAGAATAATTATTTATTATTTAATTTATTATTAATTATTTATTATTATTAT